TTGATATAAAATTATGATTCCTAATTACTGTGGCATGGGTACGTAAAAGAAAAATCTTGTGGAAAGAGCAAAAAAAAAATTCTACTGCGTATCAATTTGTAATACGTGAATAACAAAATACGGATTAAGGCCCTTAGATCTATTTCCTTCGTCGAAAAAGGGACAGGATTGTCTAAACCCCTTTTCTTGTTATGTTCGTTAGGTTCAAGTCTGACGAGAATAATATTCTACGACTAACAACTCATTTATTTTTAAACCGATCCATTTATTATCTATTATTTGATTTACTAAGCCTTTATATTGGAATGAGTCAATAGTCAAATGGTTTGGCACTCCTTCCTGAGGAGATGAAGCAATATAATTTTGAATCAGAGCTTTTGATCTTTGTTTATCCTTCGTAGTAATAATATCTCGGGGTTTGCAACGATAACTTGGTATATCCACTATATGACCATTAACTAAAATATGTCTATGGTTAACTAATTGCCTGGCTCCAGGAATGGTCGAAGCCATACCCAATCGAAAAAGGATATTATCCAACCGCATCTCAAGTAGTTGTAGTAAAACCTGGCCTGTTGACCCTTTGGCTTTTCCAGCGATATGCACATATCTAAGTAATTGTCGCTCTGTCAGACCATAATGAAAACGCAATTTCTGTTTTTCTTCTAAACGAATACGATATTGCGATCTTTTCCCGGAACGCAATGGGTTTTTAAGATCACTTCCGGATCTAGGTCTTTTACTAGTTAATCCCGGTAAAGCCCCCAGACGGCGTATTTTTTTGAAACGAGGTCCTCGATAACGAGACATAAAGTAAAGACTCCTTTTTATTTTATTGAAATTTCATTCATTTTACAGAAGAAATCAAAATTAAGACTGAACTAAAGAATAAACAAAGCAAGGCGAAATCTATATAGAATGAAATGTATTGTGTTAATATCCAGATTTTTTGTTGTATATATATATATATATATATAGAAAGAAGATTAAGGCTCTGTTTTATGATTTATTATATATATAAAATATAAATCCAATTGGATCTAATCAACTTTTTTTTAGAATTACCACGACATAATAGATTAGTGACTCAACGTTTGTAGAAATGGAGAGGAGAGATTCTCAATTATGGAAAAATTGATAGAGAAAAAAGCCGGCTATCGGACTCGAACCGATGACCATCGCATTACAAATGCGATGCTCTAACCTCTGAGCTAAGCGGGCCCACATAACAGAAATAATGCATAGGAATTCAAGAGACTACTAGATCCCCGCTATTAGCTGTAAAGTTCGTATGAACTATATATATATATATTTAATATAAACTATTTAATATAAACTATATATTATATATTCTAGTTCATAATTCTATCCATAACATAATATAACTAATAAAAAAATATAAAATGAATAGGCAAATTAATATAAATAATATATTTAATAAATAAATAGAATAATATGACTAAATAGAATTCTATTCTAATAATGTAACAGATCTAATAATGTAACAGAAATAAAATATCTGACTAATTACAATTTTATTATTATACATAATAATTATTGATGATATACATTTACATTGCTGTTATTTTTATATTTAGCATATTTCGAATTTACATTATTTATCTTAATTTAATATATATATTAAATATATATATTTTACATTCCATTCTATAATTATAATAAAAATTATAATAAATTCGAAATATAAAAAAAGAAATTTATTATAATAATAATAATTTTTAATAATAAGATATTGAAAATACTAAAAAATTGGAATTCCTTTTTTCGATTTGAGAATAGTTATAACAAATAAGGTTAATTATATTCATATTATAGCGGATCAGTCCTAAGAAAAGTATAAAATAAGGATAAAGATACAACAATAAAAATTATAATCAGACATTCCTCTGATTTCGTTCGAAAAAGGATGAAGATAGGACAAAAAAAACAATAAGATAAGGAAGAATATCGACCCTTCCAGTATTCCAAAGTACACTCTAAAAAAAAAAGGGGGGAGGGGGACGTATATATATGTGGTATATACCTCTCTATATTGAATTGTGGATACATCAATGATAGAATAATTTCTGATTGAAACAAAGATGATTCATACAATAGAGGTGGAACGAGAGGGGATAGCAAAAAAAAAAATAAAATAGGTATACACAATTTTTTAATATAGGAATCATTATATAATGAACTCAATGGTTCCAAGATAAATGAAAAAGTTGGGTAAAATTACAACTGGATCCTTGTCTAAAAGTCTAAAAGGGGGATATGGCGAAATTGGTAGACGCTACGGACTTGATTGGATTGAGCCTTAGTATGGAAACCTGCTAAGTGAAAACTTCCAAATTCAGAGAAACCCTGGAACTAAAAATGGGCAATCCTGAGCCAAATCTTTATTTTTTGAAAAACAAGGGTTTAAAAAAGAGAATAAAAAAGGATAGGTGCAGAGACTCAATGGAAGCTGTTCTAACGAATGGAGTTGACTACGTTG